GGCTACTCAAGAAGTGGAGAACTGGCTTAGATGGGCTTGACTTAGTTCCTTTTCGACTCTCTGGATAAAAGAAAGAAGCTTCTTCAAAAATGGGTAGCCGGGTTCTCATCTTTTATCCGATTATATATAGGGAATCATCAATTGCTTTTGAGATCGATCAAGAGTATCGATACATGGGTAGCAAAACTTGCTCTAGCCGCAGCTTTGGCTTTCAATATTGATCTAACTCGCCATCATCGATGCATACCTAGATCCAGATACTTCGGTTTCGGCTTATAAGGCTCCAGCTCCTGAACAAGCCGATTTCCATTTGGATCGGTTCTCCGTAGCTTTCCTCCACCTTCCTCTATGTTTTGTTTTCTTATTTTGCGTTTTCTAAGCAATTTACTGGGCTTCCCACGTGGCATGACTCTTCTGCCAAGTCAGCATGATGCCTCCTCTCCTCTACCGTCATACATAAGGCCCCTTTCTTTTCCATAACCACTCCCCTACCCAACGATCTCATAGGTATAGAAGCAGCCTCCAGATTAGACGTATAAGAAAGAAGATTAGGAGATGAACCCTCTATGACCCAACCGAGTTAGGACAGTAGCGATTCGGAAGGTAGCTAGGCCTAAAGATCGTTTGTAGCTTTCTTCGCTAAGTTTTCTTTGCTTCCCTTAGAATCACGTGAAATACGACGTTGATGGCTGTCAGATGGCGATCCCCTTTCTGCCGCTGAAGGTAGGTAGGGAAGACTGAAACAGCAGCCAAGACGAACAGCGGTAAGGGTGCGAGTTGAGGAGAGCATGCCAACGACGGTGTTAAGGTCTTGGAAGACTTTTGATTACAGGTATAGTTGAACTAGCCTTTGAACCAGCCATTCCGATAGTAGGTGTACCGTGATAGGAAAATGTAGATCGCTTTTCTAGCTGGGTGCCGGTGCCCTTCATCTTGAAAGAAAGAGACCTAGAGATATGAGCGAAGCCCAGTCGGACTTTTTGAATATCAATCACGTCAAAAGAATAAGTGGTGATTGTTGTGTGGTCTTAGATCAGAAAGGAGGTTAACCTGCCTTGCTTACACGCTTCTAGAGTTTTCCGACCTGTGTAAAACGTCTTTTTTCGAATTGGATTTGGGGTTGTTCAGAGACTGGCAAACATCGGCATTGGATGTCTTGGGAGAAGGTATGCAAACCTGTAGAGGCAAACGTCATGTTTGGGTTTGTTTACTTTTGCAGACTATGATAAATAAATTCAACTGTGGTGGCTTTTTCGAACTGGTCTAATTTCATGCTTTCTAAATATGGTGATTCTGATGCTCATCTTTCTTGTTTATCTTGTCCTTTGAATGCTTCTGCTACATGGAGGCGTATGTTTAGTGTGAAAGATGAGGTTGAGGGTTGTATGGGTCTTCTTATTCGGAATGGTGATTCATCATTCTGGTGGGAGGATTGGATGCTCAAGGGCGTTAAGCTTGCTGATTATATGTCTTTCCCACACAAGAATATGAGGATTAGGGACGTGATTCTGGATGGGAAGGTCTGGGATAAGAACCTTTTACATTATCTTCTATCTCTTCATTTGGTTAATGAGAAATTTGTAATAGGTCTAGAAACTGGAATTTAATGGGTTTCTCACTTCGGCCTTGCATCATGTTCGAAACAGCTCTTCCATTTTTCGGGGATAAGTCAATTTGGAATTCATATGAACTTCTTTCAAGATGTCAATTTGGTGATGACTCTTTGGATCACGTCTTTCTTTCCTATTGAAGCTCTCGATCTTCCTCCGCACCTAAAGGAACCTTATCCACTGGGCAAGGTTGAGCTTTAGTTTCTATCACGCCAGCAGGAAAGTTAGTGATAGCAGGTTTTGGGCAAATATCCCAACTCTACTATTATTCTACTCTAAGAGTTTCACCCTTCTTAGGCTCCTAAGCGCTTTAGGCAGTTACCAGGCCAATGTAAGTTGGAAGTTCTCATTGATCCAGTTTGGGTAAGGGAAAATAAGCTAGTTTTTTTAGATGAGCATTATTAGAAAGAGAGTTAGGATAGGAGTCTGAGACAGCTGTTACCACCCCTATGGTTTTATTGGTTCTTCCCCCTCACCTGCGTTTGAGTTGTTGTTACAGTGGAAGTCGCCGTATGCTTTTCACATGCTGGCGAATAAAAGGATCGAATATAGGGTACGGTCGATACGCGCCATAGGTTGCTTGTTAAGGAGTCAACCAAGCCAGTTCAAGCCTTACCAGCAGCAACTTTCCAGCCAGTGTCATTATGGCAGGAGTGATGCTTTCTTCACCTTAATTAAATAGAAATATAGAAGTAGCTCCTTTTCTTCTCCAACTACTGCTTCTTTCCAAAGTTGGTCGGTGTTTATCAATAGGCCGATCCATCCGACCTTTTGTGGCCCGGTGTCTACCTTGGGTACCTCTAATTACTACAAAATCCAATTCTCTTTATAAAGAATGAGGAGAAAGTCAACAACTTTCCAGCTCGATCCATAACTTCTTTCTATTTTAG